TGATCGTAAATAAGAAGAATTTTTACGAAGAAACAGAAAGAGATATTCGCATTCATATACATAAAAATTATGTAGGAGCCAAAAAAATATTTTCTTTTTTTTTGAAAAACCGTGAATGGATTTCTTTGAAGTAATGGAAGTAATGATACTCTTCAAATTATGATATTCGTGGAAAATCAATCGCAACAAATGCAAAGAAGGAACATCTTTGATCCAGCATTGAAGGATTTGAACCAAGATTTCCAGATGGATGGGATGGGGTATTAGTAGATTTGACACAAAATTTAAATGTGATAATTTATCCTCTAAAAAAGGAAATATTGAATGAATAGATCGTAAATTCTGGGATTTTGGTATTTTTTTTTCTTCAAGGGAGGATACTAATTGCGACGATAATGTAATTTCCAGAACGACTCCAAAACCTTCTGATAGTATTTGAAAAGAAAAATGAGAATAAAAATAATTCTTATGCCCCCAAAACTCATTTTCGTTAGAATAATTCACCGAAGAAATCAAAGATTTCTGTTGATACATTCGATTAATTAAACGTTTCACAAGTACTAAACTAGATTTTTTGTCATAACCAAAAATTTCCACAGGTTCGTAAAAAATAAAACTTTTGAAGATATGATCATGAGCAAGTGAATAAATAGACTCCTGAAGGAGTAGCGGATATAGGAAGTTTTGTTGACGAAATGTTTCTTTTTTCAATCTAAATATCTTTGTAATTCTGTCATTTACAGACATTTTTACTGGAACCAAAAAAGGGAGGCACTTATTGTGTTATGAAATGATACATAGTGCAATATGGTCAGAACGGCGCATGTGTACATTTTATGTTTTATATAGTCTCTTTTTTTCTTATACTAAAAAACTCTTAAAATTTTATAATTCTAAGAATCTAATAATATAGAATCTTTCTAGTATTGATATATAGATTCTGCACTGTTACTTTATAAATTCTCTATTTTTTCTTATTCTGTATAAAAGTATAAAAATTTTATAAAAAGATCTTATTCTTTTACTATATACTGTACTGTGATGTAAATCATGTAATGGTAATCTAAGAGGTAAAAATTTCTAGAAAAGTAAGAAAAAAGAAAGAATATATACCCCGGAGACAGAGAGCCCAATCTACAGATCTTTTTCTTTTCCCTTTATATCCATTTTGAATTTCTTTGTTAATATAACTAGAATAAAAAAAAAAATTAAGAAAAAGAAGAAAAGCGGGTAAAAATCTTTTATTTTTGCAACCCAATCACTCTTTTGATCTTGGAAAAAAGAAAAATTCTTTTTTTTATCACTATACTATTTCTTCTACACATCCGTCTCCAATCCATATTAAAAAATAATTAGGATTAAAAAAAAAATCAAAGGTCCACTCAAAATTCACAAGAAAACCTTTTCCCACATCAGGTACTAATCTATTTTTAACGTCTAATTAGTAAATTAATTGGGTAATCATTCAAATTAAGAAGATAAGCTCGTTTCTTTTTTATCTTACTAAAATTGGAACCATAAAGCTCTATCCATTTATTCACTAGACCCACCTATCAAATACTTTACTAAACATCAAAATTTTTCTAAAAAGGACAAATTATGATGTTCCATTATGAGTATTCAATTTCTTCTTTTTCTATGATTCTATTATTCTTTTTTATATTCTTTTTACGACATGCTTTTTTTTCCATTCATTACCTTTAAGGATCAGTCGCGGTCTTATAAACTATAACAAAAGTATAGACGAATTACTTCATCCAAATGTGTAAAAGATCATAGTCGCACTTAAAAGCCGAGTACTCTACCGTTGAGTTAGCAACCCGGATAAAAATGAAGTGTAGATATGATCAAAAAAAAAGAAGGTAATTATACTGCAAAACTGCGTCAAAACATGGAACTAGCAACAAATCTAAATAACAAAATATCAAGCGGATCAGGTTCATAAAACAAGAGATTCAAAAGAGAATGAGAAAATTGAAAAACCAACCAATTTTTTTTTTTTTTTTTTTTTCAATTTCTTTTTTATTTTCGCTAAGAAAATACATTTTTTCTATTTTTATTTGTCTAAAAAAAGAATAAATCCAGCAAACCCTTCTATTTTCCTAATATATTTTCTTAAAGTGAAGAAAAGAACCAATAGGGAGTGAGGATAAGAGGATAAAAATATATATTTCTATACGATCAAATTAAATTCTATTTGTTCGAGACACCATTGTCAATATGAATGTACTTTTTAGAAAACAAATTTCACGGAATTCTATAGAAAGAAGAAATTAGAAATTTGAGTAAAAAAAAAAAGAAAGGTACAATACAAATACAAGAAAGATTACCCCCCCTTTTTTTTTGGGGGGGATTCCACAAAAAGAAGCAAGAAAAAAAGAAGATAAGTATTAATAGAACAAGAAAAAACTTGGAATTTGAATAAAGAATTACACAAAGATAGGTACTAATTAGCCTACCTTTTTTTTATTGATGACTTTTTCATTTTTTTTTTGTAAAAAGAAACTCGAAATTCTTTCTTTAAATTCTTTCTTTAAAGAATTCTGCCTTCCTTAAAATATCATGAACAGTTCCTGTGGGTTGAGCGCCCTTTTCAAGGAAATATAAAATAGCAGGAACATTTGAATAAGTTTTATTATTTATCGGATCATAAAAACCCACTCTTCGAAGATCTATTCCTTCTCTTCGGGATCGAACATCAATTGCAACGATTCGATAGATGACTCATTGGGATAGATGTAGATAAAAGTTGCCCCCCCTAGAAACGTATAGGAGGTTTTTTCCTCATACGGCTCAAGAAAAAATGATTCTAATTTCCTAATTTCTATCTATATAGATAGAAATAAAAAGATAAGTAGATCCATAAAGAATTAGACTAGAATTTGAGCCTTTTTGCTTCTTTACAGAAAAAATAAATATCATTCGTACTCCTAACTCAAGTAGTTTTTAAAGAGTTCGAAAGGAAATCTTTAGAAATTTTTGAACTGTCTCTAACCTCTTTTTTTGTCTCCTTTTGTATCTATTTTTTTTTTTTACTCATTCTGATCCAATTGTTGAGACAGGTGAAAATAGTGTTTCCTTGTTCCGGAATTCGTTGTCTTTGCTTTACACTTTGTAAAATATGAAATCATTGGGTTTAGACATTACTTCGATGATCCTTACTCCTTTTCAAAAAAGCAGCAACATACCTTTTGTTTTTTATATGGAAAAGGGAAAAATAATACGAAAGATTGATTCCTTTGTTATACATTTTTGATCGAAAAATTTTAAAAATTTCGACAAATTTTACTTTTTTTCTTTCATTCAAACTTGTTAAAATTTGAATCTATCCCTTTATATGTCTATATTCTATATATTTAGAAATAGATTTACATATCTATTTTTATTCTAATTATATTGAGATTGATCATATATTTTTGATGAGATATTTACAAAGTTGGTCTAACTTATTGATTGTCACTAACCCTAGATTATTCTCCCGATAAATGAATCAATAAGTTTTGCTCGAGCTCCATCATATGCTATTTTTATTTAGCAACCCAAGACAAATGAAATTAGGTTTTTAGCAGAACAAACTATGTCGAGACAAGAGCATCTTCATTTGCATAGAAAATGGTGGATGTCAGAATCCACAACCAATCATGTCCTTCAAGTCGCACGTTGCTTTCTACCACATCGTTTCAAACGAAGTTTTACCATAACATCCTCTAATTTTATTTGAATTTGAAACCATATGCAATTGATTCAATATGAAATCATGAATAACCATTGACTGAACCGATACATAATAATCCACATTTATCTATCTATGGATAGATTTTTATCTGGAAAGTCTTTCGCTTAATTTATGTATATATATATATATCTATTTTTTTTTTTCATTCAGATTGGATAACATTCTATCCAATATTACACAGAAAATTTTTTTATTAAATTTGAAATTTAAATAGAGAATAATTTTTTTTTTCTGACGGAAATTATCTGGGACGGAAGGATTCGAACCTCCGAGTAACGGGACCAAAACCCGTTGCCTTACCGCTTGGCCACGCCCCATTTTTCTTTTGTCTAAGAAAAATTAAGCGAAATCTTTTTTCTTCGTCAATAACCATCCAAAATACATACCAAAATACATATAGGACATGTTATCGCTAGGATGAAACACAATAGATATAGAAAGAATCAAAAAAAGGAATTGATCATTACATAGAATTTAATTAAAATATTGTATGAAAGTAGAATTATTTTCATTTGATTGGAGAATGTAAGGAAGAATTCTTTATTGAGTAGAAGTCAAAGAAAAGCAGAATTTCTTTTTTTCTACCTTTTTATTTTTCATTTGACCCTAAAAAAACTCAATCCAATCTGGTAATTTATTCTCATTTCATTTTAATTTTTAAGAACAAGAAAAAAATGTTTGTTATGTTTAATATCTTTAGTTTCATCTGTATCTGTCTTAATTTTACCCTTTATTCAAATAGTTTTTTCTTCGCCAAATTGCCCGAGGCTTATGCCTTTTTCAATCCAATCGTAGAAATTATGCCGGTTATACCTTTATTCTTTTTTCTATTAGCCTTTGTTTGGCAAGCTGCTGTAAGTTTTCGATAAAAAGGAAATCAATATTCAATTTATATTCCTAATTTCTTCGATAAAAAATAAGATATTTTTATTCTAAAAATCCATAAGATCAGAAAAGTTTGAAATTAAGAACCCTCGATTCAAAAAGCGAAATTATGGTATCTTCTATTTTCTATATATTTATATATAATTTCATATAATTTCAATAAAGGGGCAATAATTTTTAATTAGCTTTTTTCTTTTTTTGTTCTGACCTTTCCTTTATAAGATCTAATACAATCATACAATATATAATTTTATATATATGGCAAGAAATTTTTGGTAACGAAGAAATAGGAATCTTTTTATATTAGAAATAAATTTGTGAAAATGAATTTCAAAAACTTCCTTTCCTTTTTTCATCTTTAGAGCGTCATATCAAAATA